TCGGTTTCTCCTTCAGTAACAGAATAAAGAAATTTATGATTTGAATCTGAACTTAAAAATTTTAACTTCAAAAAGGAATCAAGTGTTTCGTATTCAAATTATGCAAAAGTATTTCTGGATATTCAAATAAAACAAAATAGATGAAAAAATTGCGTCCAATAGGATTTGAACCTATACCAAAGGTTTAGAAGACCTCTATCCTATCCATTAGACAATGGACGCAGGTCCAGTTTTTTCGTATTTTGCTTCTTTCTTGAATTCTAAATTGTTCTAAATTGTATAGTTTATTATTATTATTATTATTGTATATTTAATGATATATGAATCCTATATAGAATATGTAAAATTCTATTCGGCTAGTTCTAAACAACGTAAATAAGCGGGTAGCGGGAATCGAACCCGCATCGTTAGCTTGGAAGGCTAAGGGTTATAGTCGACGTCGATTTAGCTCTTTAAGCGTCTCTAATTCAAAACCGAACATGAAACTTTGGTTTCATTCGGCTCCTTTATGGAGAAAACGAGGTAATTCTTGGACTAAGATGTGCACAAAATTAAGCCCATAAGAATTAAGCTCATAACATAAGATCTATGTCAGCTTTTTGCGTGAATGTGAATAAGAATAAAACGAATTGCTTTATAGATGATCCTTCTAGAACTAGAATAAAGTGATTCTGATAAACTTTCTAGTTTCTTCGTTCTCTATTTCTATTTTCGAAAATCCTAAGGTAAGGAAAAGAATATTTTTCCACCGAGCTAAACCAACAGGTCGATATCTATAGTAGACCAAAGTCATCGGTCAATAGCTATTTTGCTTCCATTTTTTTTTTGTTTCGTTATAAATAAAAAACGGTGCAAGATTTAGTTACGATTTGAAATTATCTTTCTATCTTCAGCCATAGATCCTTTACTCGTACTTATTCGATTATTCAAGTTGAAGCCTTGGTCTAATCTAACAATTCTGTTTCGTCATTTCAGAATCCAATATTTCGAGTTAATTTAGACTCGACTTTGGAATATAAATCACGAGAATTTCTATTTTTTGCTCCAACATTGAGAGCTAAAGGATGCAATCCTTTATAAGAAATAAAGGTTTTGATCGGAATAGGAAAAACCCGAAGGAACCCTTAACTATTAAGGGTTAAAAGAACGAATCACACTTTTACCACTAAACTATACCCGCTACAATATAATTCTATTATGCAATCGGACCTTGTGTCGAACAAGTAGGATCACCAAAGAATCATCAAAATCAGTGTGTTGCATTTTTTTGCGGGGAAATAAGAGAAAATTCAATCAGATTCGTGAAAGATGTTTCATTAATTTTCAAGTCAATACCTTAGTTAGTTATTGACGAAGATAGATGATACGTGGCCAAAAACACTCAAATCAGAACAGAAGGATGCATTTTTGAACAATCAATAGTTTCTTTTTTAGTTCGGCAAACGATAATAAATTCAAACAACAAAAAAGACTAGTCTTTTTTGTTGTTTGAATATTGAATAGAAAATATTTAATTCAATCAAATCAAAAATAAATAGAAAATATAATCAAAGTATTTTTGATTTCAAATCAGATAAAATAAACATACATAACTGATTAGTCTAAAATGAAAATTCGTAATAGGTTGTAACATCCGGATAGGTCTTGATGCAGCCGGGTCAGCAGAATCAAATAAAAAAAAATACAACTAAGAAGCTCCTTACGAACAAAATTAACACAAAGTCAAACAGTAAACAGATATTCTTTTGTTTAGTTTTAATTCGATTGTAGGTACCCCGAAACTCAATTCCAAAAATTACTGATTTCTCGCTTCTCTATCTATAAGAGAAAAGAAAAAAAAGAGAGACTAATTACATTATGTGCAATGTAATAATTATATCTCTCAATTAGGAGAGATGGCTGAGTGGACTAAAGCGCCGGATTGCTAATCCGTTGTATGAGTTATTCGTACCGAGGGTTCGAATCCCTCTCTTTCCGTGTACATCGCTTTCTTTTTTGCGAATTTTACAGGCGTATTAAAATTATTTACATAGATAAAATAGATAAAATCTAAGAAAATTGGACAATTAACCAAGCCAAATTCTTTGGATTTTATTCTTCCCGTCCAGGATTCCGTCCCGGATCATTAGATAGGAATCCAAAGATAAAGAGAGAAACAAAAAATATTACTACGGTATAAACGAAGAGTTTCAGAGTAAGCATTACACAATCTCCAAGATAATTAAAAAAAAAAAAAAAAAAGAGAATAGATCCTCCATTTTTCTACCACGTATCCTATTTGTTTGGAGTTTTTAGACCAAAAAACGAAGTTTTTTTTTGTAGAAATTCGACATGAATTGTCAAAATTTCAATTATTTTGCATTAACAAAAATTTTCGTTTATATCCCAATTATATATTGGAAAACCCTAATAGAGAGGGGGAAGGGTTGGTTTGTGTCGTCAAAAACGGAAGAAGAGTGGTAGTCCGAAGTTATGGGGACTATCCAAGAATTTCAGTGTGTGAATCGAAGGTTACTACTCTCCAAATTGAACTGCTTGAATTGGATTGATTTAGATTTAGACTTTTTGCTCTAAGAAATTAGGATCGGTCGTTGAGCTCATCGAAAACTTACAGCAGCTTGCCAAACAAAAGCTAAGAGGAAAAAAAACACAGGTATGACTGGCATAACATTTACAATTGGATTCAAAAAAGCATAGGCTTCGGGCAATTTTCCGAATAAAAAGCTACTCGAATAAAGGGCAGAATTTATAGAAATCCAGATCAAACTAACGAGATTAAGCATAACAAAATTTTGTTCGTGGAGATAATTGCATTGTGATTGAGTTTTTGAGAAACCGAAAGGAGAACAAAGTCAGAAATGTAGACTCCTTTTTTCGTTGAACTAACCCAATCAAAAATACTTCAATTCTCACAGGTGAATTGAAGAAATCATACTTTCATACAATATCTTAATTAAATTCGATTTAATGATCAATAAATAGAGTTGACTTGTCTATCTAGCTATCTAGATATATCAAAATGGTAGTATCTATATCCCCTTATAGGTAGAAGATATCTGGGCTGAAGTTGACAAAGAAACAATACCAATTCATTCTGTATATGAATCTTATATGTATAAGATATGAATTCTTATTTATTGCTATTGCAAACGGGACAAATTCCAAACAATGGGGCGTAGCCAAGTGGTAAGGCAACGGGTTTTGGTCCCGCTATTCGGAGGTTCGAATCCTTCCGTCCCAGCATATATGGATTTTCTTTTCTAGCCTACATTGTATTCATTGTATTGTCTTTTTGATTATTGCCCTAGAAAAACAAAGAAGTCGAATTCCTATTCATTTCAATATTTTGGTCATGTCAAATTTCATTATATTAACATTAACAAAGGATCAATTTCTGGATCATATTCATATATATAATGTCTTGTCTTATGGAATCCTGTTTGTTCCTCTTTTTTTTCCTATGATCCTATGAAGGTCGTTTCTTGCCGAATTTGTTTTTCAAATTCAAAACAAAACGATGATTTTTGCAATTCTAAATTATTTTCAGCAAGCTTTTGACTAATTCCTTATAAATGTAATCTGGAATCTTTGAAATTAACCGAGATATTATTTAAATTTTTATTATTAAATATTTATTATTTGTATTTCATTATGTAGATTAAATTGATGTATGTTAAAAAAAAATAGCTCCAAAGAAAGACACTTTTTTAGAAAAAAAAAAAAAAAAAAAGACTTACGCATCTTAATATAATGTATAAAATACAAATCCAATAATCTATATATAAGCCAGAGTTTAAGGTGTCGGTGTATAGCTGAATCAACGACTATTCATGATTCTATAAATTGAATCAATTCCATACCGGTTAGAAATTTGAAAAAATGTTATGGTAAAACTTCGTTTGAAACGATGTGGTAGAAAGCAACGTGCGACTTGAAGGACACGATCCATTGATTGTGGATTTTGACATCCACCATTTTCAATTTATCTATAAATGAGGGTGCGTTTGGCTCGACACTGGTTGTTCTATTAGATTTGAACCTTTGCTTTTTTGTTGGGTTGTAAATAGTTCACGGTGTAGCTCGAGTAGAAAGGATTAATTAATTTCGCGGGGAAAGGATCTAGGGTTAATGCCAATCAATTGTACCAACTTCGTAAATGTATCTTACACTCCAATTCGATTTCCAATTCACAAGCAAAACTTGTTGTAATTGATCAAACTTTTTCGATTCAAAGTGTTTCGTGCGTGAATCAACTGTCTATCGGAATCTTTGATACAAAGAAATCCAAAATACAAAAAAGGGTCCGTTGCTACCATTTTGAACAGATTAGATTAAGAAGCGACGAAGTAATGCCTAAACCCAATGATTTTAAGTAAGACTAAAGGATCTACAAACAAGGAAAGACCATTTTCATTTTAATTGGCTCGCTCGCGCTAATCTCAATAACTAGATTAGACTAAAAAATCGAAATCAAATTTTCAACCAGCTAAGATAAAAGGGGGGCTAAAGACCACTCAAGAAATGAAATTGACTAAATTCGAGCTATTTGAAAGGTATCTAAACTTGAGTTAGGAGTACGAATGATTTTTTTCATTAAAAAAAGTATACAAATCATAGTCTGTGTCTGTATATTTCTTATTGATTTGAATTGCACACATAGATAAAAAAATCACATTTTTTCTTGAGCCGTACGAGGAGAACACCTCTTATACGTTTCTAGGGGGGGTCTTGTTGATCTACATCTATCCCAATGAGCCATCTATCGAATCGTTGCAATTGATGTTCGAGCTCGAAGAGAAGGAAAAGATCTTAGAAAAATTGGCTTTTATCATCCAATGACAAAGCAAATTTATTTAAATGTTCCTCTGGTTTTAGATTTCCTCAAAAAAGGTGCTCAACCCACAGCAACTGTTCAGAATCTTTTAACCAAAGCAGAAGTTTTTAAAGAACTTACGTCAAAATATCCGTAAATAATCTCAAAACAATACCAAGGGGCAAGTATAGAAAAATTATACAAAAGACAAGTGGCTATCCCCTTGGTATTTCTTGTATCTATCTATCATTTCTTTCTGTTGACTCCGAGGTATAGGTATAGACCTTAGTTAAAAATCTAACTAAAACTCGGACATTTCCTTCAAATGTGTGGTTTTCGTTGGAATTCGACTAACTAAGAAGGAATCCACGTTTCTTATTCCACTTAAATAAATACATTCTCGACCGCAAAATATGATATTGGTTTTCAATTCTTATAGTAGACTTTTCAATTTCTGTAGCTTAGATGTATCAATTTTGTATTGAAGTGGTACACTGGAAGTCAAATCAATAAATTCAAAAAACGATTTCAATGCTATTTCCTTTTTGGTATTCTTTTAGAACCATTTATATTGACAACAGTGTATTGAACAAATATAATCCACCGTGATAAGTGAAAGGTGCCCATTTATGTATAGTTCTGCATCATAGCTTTTTTTCAGTGTAACTTAGTCAAATCATGCTTTTGACTTTTGACCTTTTTGAGTGAAAGTGAAAAAGGATACATCAAGCTACTCTAGTTTTTTTTTCTATCTTTTTTTCTTATATTGAAAATTTATTATATTGTTATTTTACGACAATCATTTGTAGGTTTTGACTGCTAAAAATTCCTTATCAAACATAAATGAAATCCCTTTTTTGTACTTGTTAGTTCAATGAGCTGGTACACCACTCTCTTTTTGTTTGAATTTGGTTAATTTTCTTTTGATTTGAATCCACCCTTTGTAAATTGGTTTTAATTTCTATTTTATTTTATTTGATTTGGGTTGCTAACTCAATGGTAGAGTACTCGGCTTTTAAGTGCGGCTTGAATCTTTTACACATTTGTATGAAGTGAGGAATTCGTCCATATCGTTGGTAAAGTTTGGAAGATTACGACTAATCCTGAAAGGAATAAATGGAAAAAATCGCATGTCGGATCAATAGGGCGTTCTGAAGATTATTGGATCATTCCAACTGTTCGAATTGTTGTGTTGGAACGTAAAAAAGTTGGGTCGAATGAATAAATGGATAGGAGCTATTCCCTATGGCTTCAATTAAATAAAAGAAATAAAAAGCACCCCGCTTCTCTTCTCAATTTGAATAATTCCCTCATCTAATTAGACGTTAAAAAATGGATTAGTGCCTGACTAGGGAAAGGGCGTCTCCCCTCCATGGGGGGATTCTAGATTTTTGTACTGAATCCTAACTATTTCCTGACATTCTCTGTGTAAAAGAAGCAGTATATTGATTTTTGCCAAAATCAAAAGAGCGATTGGGGGTAAAAATAAACGATTTCGAATCATCTTGTTATCGGCTAATATATATGAAAACAATGAACAGAATGTAACAAAGTTAGGTTATAGAATCGGTTGATTGGATCTATTTAGACTAGAATATCCTTAACAGTATCGCACTATGTATTCATTTCATAAACCCCCAAATAACATCTTCTACCTTTGATTCAAATGATTCAAATCAAATTTGAAATGGAAAAAACCCATTTAAAGCCCGAGCGATTTCAACAACACGACCTTCTTTATCCCCTTTTATTTCAAGAGTCTATTTATGCATTTGCTCATGATCGTGGTTTCAGTCGAGCAAATTTTCTGGGTTATGACAATAAATACAGTTTATTGATTATAAAACGGATAATTACTAAAATGTATCAACAGAATAATTTGATTATTTCTTATAATGATAGGAACCAAAATCCATTTTGCGTGTTCAACAAGAATTTGTATTCTCGAATTATATCAGAGGGGTTTGTTTTTATTGTAGAGATTCCATTTTATCTACGAGTAGTATCTTGTCTAGACCCTAAAAAGATAATCAAATCTCAGAATTTACGATCAATTCATTCAATATTTCCTTTTGTAGAGGAAAATTTGTCGCATTTAAATTTTCTATTAGATATACGAATACCACATCCTGTCCATGCGGAAGTCTTGGCTCAAGCTATTCGCTATTGGTTCAAAGATGTCTCTTCTTTGCATTTCTTACGATTTTTTCTCAGCGAGTCTCGTAATCGTAATATTTTTATTAATTCAAAAAAAATAGATGACTCTTTTTCAAAAATAAATCAACGATTATTCTTATTCTTATATAATTCTTATGTATATGAATATGAATCTATTTTCGACTTTCTACGTAACCAATCCTTTCATTTAGGATCAACATCTTCTGAACTTTTTCTTGAAAGAATCTCTTTCTATCGAAAAACGGAATCCTTTGTGAACATCTTTTGGAAGGTTACGGATTTTCAGGGGAATCTATGGTTAGTCAGGGAACCTTGTATACATTATATGCGTTACCAAAGAAAAGCTATTCTGGTTTCCAAGGGGATGTCTCTTTTCCTGAATAAATGGAAATCTTACCTTATCCATTTTTGGCAATGGTATTTTTCGATGTGGTTTTCGCCAAGAAAGATTTTTATGAACCAATTGGTTGGCCATTCCAACCATTCGATGGAATTTTTGGGCTATTGTT